TTCTTCTCGAGCTAATTCATTGAAATTCCATCCAATAAAACGGAAGAATTATAAATCTCCAAAATAATAGATAGAAATACCGCAAATAAGGCCATTGCGACACCCATCAAAGGGGTCGTTCCCCACCCCGGAGCGACTTTACCATATTCCGAATTCAATGGTTTTAATAAACTGCCCACATTCGTTCGTTTTGGACCAGATCGAGAATCGTTCTCAACAGTTTGTGTAACCATAAATCCTATTGTAGTCATTGAGATCTGTTGACTTTGTATACTCTTCCGTTGTAAATAAATGATCTTATCATAGATCCGTTGTGTTCTTGAACTTTTCTAATAATGGAAACAGCAACCCTAGTCGCCGTCTTTCTATCTGGTTTACTTGTAAGTTTTACTGGGTACGCCTTATATACCGCTTTTGGGCAACCTTCTCAACAACTAAGAGATCCGTTCGAGGAACATGGGGACTAGTTGAAGTAATGAGCCTCTCAATATTGGGAGGCTCATTACTTCAATTGAAATCGAGATAATGAAAATACTTTCATTTTTTAGTTGGAACTTTAGGCGGTTCTCTAAAAAAGATAGCGAAAAAAATAATCCCTAGGGTTGAGACTAAGAGGAATGTATAAACCAATGCTTCCATAGATTCGATCGTGATTTACAATTATAGCTTCCATACCTATTTGTTTTTTCTTTCTTTTATTGGGGACCATCTCCCGGCTACCGAAAGAGCAAGAGACAAAAAAACGGGGAGTCAAAGCAAGATTTCTCTGCCACCCTCTATCAATATCAAAATCACTAACAAATCATAAAAAAAAAAAATAGATTCGAAAGACATCAAAAGAAGGTTGGATCAGACTACTTGTCTTCTTGTAGTTGGATCTCCAAGTTTTTGGAAGGCTCCAAATTCTACTTGAGCATCCAAATCTGGGTCAATCCCAGCAAAAACATCTCTGAACAGGGTTCTAGCACCATGCCAAATGTGTCCGAAGAAAAAGAGCAAAGCAAATGAAGCATGTCCAAAAGTAAACCAACCCCTTGGACTGCTACGAAAAACACCGTCGGATTTCAAAGTAGCACGATCTAATTCAAAAATTTCACCCAATTGAGCGCGTCTAGCATATTTTTTTACAGTCGCAGGGTCATTATAACTGACTCCATTGAGTTCGCCACCGTAGAACTCAACAGTTACACCGACTTGTTCGACACTATACTTCGATTCGGCTCTTCGAAAAGGAACATCCGCTCGAACAATCCCGGCTCCATCTACCAAAACAACCGGAAATGTTTCAAAAAAAGTGGGCATACGACGTACAAAAAGTTCACGACCTTCTTTATCTCTAAAGATAGGATGTCCTAACCATCCAACCGCTATTCCATCCCCGTTATCCATTGAACCCGCCCTGAATAATCCCCCTTTTGCCGGATTATTGCCGATGTAATCATAAAAGGCTAATTTTTCAGGAATTTTAGACCAAGCTTCTGATAAACTTTGATTTTCGGCTAACCCCGCACTAATTCGTCGATATATCTCTTGTTGGAAGTACCCCTGATCCCATTGATAACGAGTCGGTCCAAACAATTCGATCGGGGTAGTTGCTGAACCATACCACATAGTTCCGGCAACAACAAAAGCTGCAAAAAAGACAGCAGCGATACTACTGGAAAGGACAGTTTCGATATTACCCATGCGCAATCCCTTGTATAGACGTTGGGGTGGTCGAACGCTAAGATGGAATAGGCCGGCTAATATGCCCAATGTCCCAGCCGCAATATGATGAGAGGCTATTCCTCCCGGAACAAAAGGATCGAAACCTTCCACGCCCCACGCTGGATTTACCGGTTCTACTTTTCCAGTTAGTCCATAAGGATCGGACACCCATATTCCCGGACCATACAAGCCTGTTACATGAAATGCACCAAAACCAAAGCAAGCCACCCCCGCGAGAAATAAATGAATTCCAAAGATCTTGGGCAAATCCAACGAAGGTTTTCCTGTACGTTCATCAGTAAATATTTCTAGATCCCAATACACCCAATGCCAGATAGCTGCTAAAAAGCACAAGCCCGAAAACACAATATGCGCTCCGGCGACACCTTCGTAACTCCAAATACCCGGAGATGTTATAGTCCCTCCTGTGATACCCCAGCCACCCCATGAATTGATTATTCCTAAACGCGTCATGAAGGGTATGACAAACATACCCTGTCTCCACATTGGATCCAGAACGGGGTCAGAAGGATCAAAAACTGCTAATTCATACAGAGCCATCGAACCGGCCCACCCAGCAACCAGAGCTGTATGCATTATATGAACAGCAAGCAACCGGCCGGGATCATTCAATACGATAGTATGAACACGATACCAAGGCAAACCCATGAAAATACCCCTTTATCAAAGAAAAAAGACACTACGCAACTTTATTACATTGGACACGACTATACTCTGCCGATGTTACGTCCCCCGAGGAGAGGGCGATTAGTTCAGAGCAAGGGTTCATAATTTGTTTGATTCTATTAGCAATAATGGAACAATTCCGTTCGTAGGAAAAAAGAGAAGCAGATTTATTCTATACTCGATAAGTACCAATACGCAATGGGCCGCTTGATGCCTTTTCTATAAACGAATGTGACCATCTTTGTTCATGATTACAGGGGCCTAGTTATAAGAATTGATCTTATTCATTCTGTCTTTCTTTATGCATTTTTGATAAAGAACAATATTATAAAAACAATAAAACCTTTCTTACGTTTTCACATCTAAAGTCTAGTATTTTTTTTTTATTTTTTCTTTCATTTAATGCCTGTTGGTGTGCCAAAAATACCTTATGATATTCCTGACGACGAAGACGAGGAAGCAACTTGGGTTGACTTATAGTGCGACTTGGCAGATCTATTGGGTCATATGGGCTTTCCCCCTTCTCTTCCCGATCAAGAGATCCTCTATTTCGCCCAAAAAAGATGAATTGGATCATCAAAAATTTAGAGCGTGAAGTGCAATTAGATCCTTTTTTTAAGGGGATTCAAATTACTATTATCAATTCAAATAATTTATGGCTGGCTCGGTTGGACTAAGAAATTGAAATATCCAGACTTCGTTTAAAAAAACCAATTGGTAATATATCTACCATTACTCCTTATAAAGGGATTCCTCTATTCTAATCTCTTAATCAATCGAGTAATATGTATAAAGACCTCAAATATTTGCCGGACTATACGGATTGAGAAAAAAGAAGTGGTAAGGGGAGTATTTGTGCTATATGTGCAAATCGAAGGCGGGCAGATCTTTACCCGGAGTAGAGTATAAACCTAAAAAGAGTAAGATAAAAGAGGCCCAGTTTGGAACAAGAAAATGACAGCGTGATTTGGATTGGATCGCGATGAAAGAATACATCAATGAAAAGTGAATTCGATCCGGTTAATGAATTCTTTTTTCTAAGGAAAGGAATCAAAACTCATTTTTATTGAAAAATCGAAGAAAAATTAGGAGTCAGTAAAGAGCATGCTCTGAAATCCGAAAGGGGATTGGAATATACACATTGATTTTTTTGCAAATTTTTTTGAACCGTATGCGCCAAACGGCGCCTGTACGGTTCCTACGGAATACAATTTTAACCTAATCGACCGACTTTATCGAGAAAGAGCACTTTTTTTATTCAAAGACCTTAGTCCCGAGACGGCAAATCACATTGTCGGTCTTATGATATTTCTGAATATCGACGATTGTAACCAAGAGCAATTTTTATTTATAAACTCTACGGGTGGAGGAGTAATGCATGGGCTAGCTGTTCATAATGCGATAAATTTTGTGCTACCAGATGTACATACACTCTGTCTGGGAGTAGCCGCTTCAATGGCAGCTTTTGTCCTGGCCGGAGGCTCACAGACTAAACGTATAGCATTCCCTAACGCTTGGCGCCAATGAGGTTTTATTTGAAAGAAAAAAGACGACTATGCCTTCGCCATATGAAAAATGAATCTCTATATGAAATATGAATAAAAAAGTAATAATAGCATGGCACTTTGAATTCGATATACAAAAGTTTTTTTCAAAGCATTAGATTTTTTATCGAGAGAGTAGTATGAGATAAAAGGTATTTCCGATGTGTTCTTATCTATCGGCAGTGCAGTTCAGCGTCACAAACTTTTTTTCACACGGCAGATCTCTTAATAATATTTATGTTCTGAACTAGTGAAAAAAAAAATTCTTTTTCCCTTAGGTTATTTAATCAAATAAAAAGCAACTTTGGGATTGCTTAATCATAGAAAAAAAGAAATATAGAAAGCAACGGAGCCATCATAGTAGTTTTTAACTCCCACGAAAGGAAGGGTGGTAATTTGAGCATTTTCCGAGCGGGGTCTAATCAATCCTATTTTTCTCTTTCGTTGGGGGGGCGTAAGGATCAATTTTATTCTAGAGCCGTATGCAATGCATAGAAAGATGCCTGTACGGTTGTGCAATTCTATCTTTTTTCGTGCTATTCTTTTCTCTTTCTTTTATCTTCCCTTCATCATGTGCAATAGAAAAACTTTTGATTTTGTTATATCATCAGGGTAATGATCCACCAACCTACTAGTACTTTTATTCAAGGCTACATGGAAGAGGTAATCACGGACACAGATTTGGTGCTAAAACTACGTGAAGAGATCACCAACTTTTTTGTACAAAGATCGCACAAACCTTTCTGGATGGTCTTCGAAGACATGGAAAGAGATGTTTTTCTGTCACCAGAAGAAGCCAAAGCTTATGGAATTGTTGATTCTGTAGGGCTTGAAGGGCTTCAATGGCGTGAAGGGCATAAATGATACTAGCCTGTATTTCGCGCAAATCTCTAATTTTAGATTACCGCTACCGACCGAGTTGACTCGAAATAATCCGGTTAGGATGGATCTAAACCATCCAATTATATCTATATCTATGATTCAACATGCCAACTATTAAACAACTTATTAGAAAGACAAGACAGCCAATTAGAAATGTTACAAAATCGCCCGCTCTTAAGAGATGCCCTCAACGTCGAGGAACGTGTACTAGGTTGTATGTGCGACTCGTTCAGATCATGAGCTAGAACAAAGGAAAGCGAACAAGTTTCCAGTATCAAAGGTCAGTACCGGTGAATAGGCTGGAACGAAAAAATGAACTCTATTTACTATCTAAAAAACGAAAATGGATCATATGCCTTTCATTGTGTAGGAAATTTATGGTTTCCCTTGGTGTAAATTCAATCACCTCAATTTAAGAATTCTCCATTGGTAGCAAATGCTTATCCATTAAGCGGAGGAACTCTTGGTTTCAATTTCAAAGATTAGGCCACCCTCTTGCAAGAACGGACTAACAAGGTCAGCTATCCAGCTAACCCTCATAATTAAATACCGTTACTGTATAGGTAGATCTCGTTGTGAAGACCTAGTTACTGGATAATTCATGGGTAGAGCTAAAGAATGTGAACTATACAAGTTCCCAATAGCATTAATTAAATGAAGTTAAAGGCTCCGGTGTATAGAGAAGACCTCACCGTTTAAGAAGTAACCATAGAAACGATGGAATCCACTATTGCTTTAGAATTTATATTTCTTATTATCTTTTTAATACCTAGTAGAATCCAATTTCAAATTGTGAGGTAAAAGAAAGGTCTCAAAAAATAAAAAATCGTGGTCGGGAAGGTTATCGTAGCCAAAGCCATTGGAATTTTGAGTTTATACAATGGAAAAACTCATTGGGTTCTTAATAGACTAGGAAGGGGGAAAAAGAATAACTGCAAGAACGGAAATCAATTAGTTATTCGACAAAGTTTGATTTATGCATATTCAATGACCAGAACTAGACGGGGATATATAGCTCGGAGACGTAGAAGAAAAGCACGTTCATTTATATCAAGCTTTGGGAGAGGTTTTTTAAAGCCTCAACAAGACATAAGAGCTTTGGCTTCGTCTCATCGGGATAGGAATGGGCAAAAAAGAAATTTTCGTCGTTTGTGGATCACTCGAATCAATTCAGAAATTCGTGGCGGGTGGGTATATTATAACTATAGTAAATTCATCCATGATCTATACAAGAGACAGTTGCTTCTTAATCGTAAAATACTTGCGCAAATAGCTATAGCAAATAAAAACTGTCTTTATCTAATTTCCAATGAAATCATAAAAAAAGTAAATTGGAAGGAATCTGCCGGAGTAATTTAAACGGAGTTCCCCGGAGAATGACCTCCGGGAAAGTAGAGTCAAAATGACTCAAAAAAGAAATAAATAGGACTCAACACTTTCAATCAACAATTTGGAGTTTGACTTCTGAATCCGATTTTTGATTTGTTTTTGTCTTACGAAACGAGAAGCAAAGCCGGTCCGGATTGTCGGATTTTTGCACAAACCATCAATCTGCGTTTGAGTTCGGGGGTGAATTTTCATTCAAGTGACGAAAGAGTAAGCCTATTTTTTTGTCTCTCACGGTCGCCTTCTATTTCTTTGTGTCTCTCACAGTCGACTTATATTTCTTTCTGTCTGACTTATATTTCTTTCGGACTCGCGCGGTCGACTTGTTTCTTTCACCTTGTTTCTCATTAGTAATAAAAGGTAACGAAGATAAAATACGAGCTTGTTTTATAGCAAGAGTCATTAATCGTTGTTGTTTCAAGGTCAATTTATTTACTCGTCTAGATAATATTTTTCCTTGCTCACTAATAAATCGACCAATTAAACTCATGTTTCTATAATCAATTCGATCCCCCGATTGGATCGGGGGCAAACGCCTACGAAAAGATCGCTTGGATTTAAGCAAAGGTCGCTTGGATTTATCCATGGTTTGTTTAATTTCTTTCTTTAAACCGAAAATCCTATTTCGGTTGGATCTAGAAAATGAATTCGAATACATAAAAACAATAGGATTTTCTTTCTATTCAAATTATCTTAGCGATAATTAGCATAGCATTTTTCCTCCTCCTGGGGAGGGTGCAAGTGCTCGGTTCGAGCTATTTCGTTATCTCCCCATGAATCGTATGTTTGGAACAATATGGACAGAATTTTCTCAATTCCAATCGATTAGGCGTATTGTGCCGATTCTTTTGAGTCATATATCTGGAAATGCCTTTTGATGTCTTATTAACAACCTTTCGAACACAAGTAGTACATTCTAAAATAACTGTTATTCGGATATCCTTCCCCTTGGCCATGAACCTCCTTTAGATTTTTTATTTACTCAACGCTTTTCCTTTCGATTCGAAATGAAGAAGAAAGAAAAAGTAGAAGTGGCTAACTTGAACTCACATTATGAAAAATTTTGCTACAATCAATATATTCAAATAAGATCCAAAGATTTCGAAACGATATTTCAAAGCACAGTACACGATTTCGTTTAAGTATCTTGTATAATATTCTTCGCTAGACCCACATTTTATAGTCTACTTCCATTCCTCTATTATTCTATTATTCGAATTGGAATCCGAATTCCACAGCCGTTGAATCCACTTTGCTTCTTTCTCTTTCCTCCCTTATTCTAAAAATCAGAAAAAATAGAGAAAAGAGAAATAGAGAAAAGAAAATATAGAGGGGGAGACTTGATTAGTGACCGCTATTTCATTGTAGTTCTAATCTTCTTTATTCCTTTCCACGTCACTAACTAGAATGAAAAAAGGGGGAATGTCAACGCATCCGGGAAAAAACGATTAATCTCTATCAATAGACCTGCTAAAGACGCGAACCATAGCGCACTTAGTACCGGTGCCACGGAAAGATATGTTTTTAGATCTCGCATTGAAAACCCCCTTCATTTTATTGTAATACATAATGATAATACATATATGATTAGATGCATAGGTAGTTAACGACCACTTTTAATTGTACTAGAATTGTCCGCGGAATTTCGAATTCAAATTGACATGTACAATGATCCCGTAACTATATTCCATATTTTTCTTAAAAGATAAAAACGTCCTTTTCGTCTCGAGTATTCCCCAAAAATAGTCATTGAATTTTCCGACAGATTCGGTTCCATTTTTCAAATGGATAAAAATTTTTTATGAATCTTAATGCATATTATATGTTAAATGAGACCAAAAGGACGAAATGGACAGATAAATTCTATATAGAATCGATAGACGAAAAAACGATGTGGAAAACAAGATAGGAATTCTCTACAATGACACTGGAGACTAATTGGAGGGATGTAGCGCAGCTTGGTAGCGCGTTTGTTTTGGGTACAAAATGTCACAGGTTCAAATCCTGTCATCCCTACCTATAACTGCTCTCTCGAGCAGTAACGGGGGATTCGGTGAAATCAAGTCAAATTGGACAGATATAATTGTTCATTCTTATGATCCTATGTATAGTCTATCCATGATGTATTGAACTTACAAAAAGAATCCAACCCCTTTCTTTCCAGTCTTATCTGTTTTGATAAGAAAGCGCTCTTAGTTCAGTTCGGTAGAACGTGGGTCTCCAAAACCCGATGTCGTAGGTTCAAATCCTACAGAGCGCGAGTCCGTTCTTCTTAGATTGAACTAGCGTCACTAACTTGAACAGCAATTTGAATTTGACCTCCCGGATAGTAAAAGGAGGTCAATCAAAAAACGTGATATTAATTAATCAAAGGTCCAACTGATCGCCGCGCCTATATTGTAAATAGGCAGTTACAAATAATCCAGCCAAAGTAATAGGAATTAGACCTAAGACGATTCCAAATAGAAAAACTTCAATCATTTCAAGTTGTTTGAAAGGAGAAAAAAAGAGGTAATATCTCTCCCTAAATACTAATCCGAATTACCATCAATCTCAATGACCAAGAATTGGCAATTAACCCGGTAAGGAATTTTAGAGTACACAGAATTTCGCAGAAAGATTTCTTTTTCTGAGTTTTGCGCAGTTCAAATCTGAATTTCAAATAAGTCGTATTTTGCTCAGCCCGATATAGAAAGCTGCGGTTATAGTTAAAGCCGCTAGTAGAAAACCGAAATAACTAGTTAGAGTAGGCATGAAGGAGCTCAATGAAATCTGGTCTTTTTCTACATATATTTCTAAAAAAGCACTTACCTAAGTTTCAATTTTTGCCAAATCAAAAGAGGAGAGAAACAAAAATACCAATTGAAAGTTTTTGAGTCATCTATTATTATAGACAATACTAAAAAAGAGAAAGTGACAAGCATATAAAAAAATTGGTTCATCATCTACAACATCGACCCATCCTGTGCTTGCAATCAAGGGATTGATTGAGCAACTTTTGAGTCAAACCAACTTATTAGATTCACATTTTACCAGATCTTTGGTTTCTAGCCCCAAACCCATAATGGAGAAAAATAGACGAGTTTGAGGAATTTTCTATTGAATGGTGGAGTCGACAAACAACAAGGCAAACAACAAGGCAAAGAAGAAAGAAATTATTTAGCAATTCCTTCCAATACAAATTCAAAATGCGTTGCTGTGTCAGAAGAAGGACAGCTATACTGATTCGGTATACTCTAAAGACACCTTCGGTACAATATTGACGATCTCACAAAGATTTTTTTTTGGTAAATTTCCATTTGCTGATCTGATCTTTTACGGAATCGATACCTTTTGACTGTATAAGAATATGTGGAGCTTGGCATGTCTGGAAGCACAGGAGAACGTTCTTTTGCTGATATTATTACCAGTATTCGCTACTGGGTCATTCATAGCATTACTATACCTTCTCTATTCATTGCGGGGTGGTTATTCGTCAGCACTGGTTTAGCTTATGATGTGTTTGGAAGCCCTCGGCCAAACGAGTATTTCACAGAAAACCGACAAGGAATTCCAGTAATCACCGGCCGTTTTGATCCTTTGGAACAACTCGATGAATTTAGTAGATCTTTTTAGGAGGCCCCAATGACCATAGATCGAACCTATCCAATTTTTACAGTGCGATGGTTGGCTGTTCATGGCCTAGCTGTACCTACTGTTTCTTTTTTGGGCTCAATATCAGCAATGCAGTTCATCCAACGATAAATCTAATCCGAATTATAGAGCTATGACACAATCAAACCCGAACGAACAAA